GAATTAAAGATTCAATCTGCTCTCTATGAATGAGATAAAAACAGAAGAATCAGGAACAGCATAGAGTTTCCATTTTTTTAGCACACGCAATTGAATGTTCAAAAAGGAATTCGCAAATCTTTTTTTGGTAGTAGAATCTCTAAGATACAATGGGATTGCGTACGTATATAGTCATAGGAGTAATCTTTAGGAAGTACCTGCCGATATAGCTATCTAGCTATCCGTATATCACATCTTTTATCATAATTGAACTTGGTGCAACATAGGTTAGGTCGCACTCTACCATAATGTCTATCTTCTATTCATATTCAATGAAATATTCAAGCACGATGATCCTATATAGGGATATGTGCATAAGAAATAGACCCGGGCTCGGTATCCACGTATAAAAATTTCTGTTCTGGGGTTTACATATACACATATATTTTATTATAATTAGAATGATTCTAATTGATAATGATTAGTCGTAAATCAATTGGATTTTGCATCCATTAAGGGAATACAAATGGAGATACAAATTGAAGAGCTGTTCGCTAATTCAAAGTAAGAAAAGTAAGTAAGAGTAAAAGAGTAATAAGTAAATAGTTAATGAAGTAAAGAGTGAATTATTCTAAATTGCCCTGCATTTTACAGTCTGTGACCGGAATCTTTTCACTTTTCTATAGATTCGATAGATCTATAGAAAAGTGAAAAGAGAAGGTAAGTTTTTAAGCGACGCGTGTTTTGAGATAAAATCAATCGAAGAAAAGAATAGAAACAGGATCCAATAAAAAAGAGGAATTCTTTTTTAGAAAAGGATAAGTACAATGGGATTCAAGATCCAAAAAGAAAAGAAATTAAGAAAGTAAAAAATTCAAATCAAAACAAAATTAGGAGAGGAATAGAAATAGAATAATAAGAAATAGAATTCTATAAATTCTAGATATAATATAAGGAATCTAATTATAGATAGATTCTAGGGAATCTAAGTATATATATATCTAATAGAAATATATATAATTTCTTTCTTTCTTTATCTATTTTAGATGGGATTTTTTGGCGGCATGGCCAAGTGGTAAGGCGGGGGACTGCAAATCCTTTATCCCCAGTTCGAATCTGGGTGTCGCCTGATCAACAAAAAAAATACTTGGAATTCCTTAATCCTGTTGATCGAACTTGACGAATTCTTGCCTCGCAAAAGCATAGGCAAGGGCTAGGTCTGTCGATACTTGATTTTGAGAACCCGTAGGGCCTATAAAAGACTGTCATCTTTTTTCTCAAAATCTGGGTTCTGAGTGTGGCTAAAACAGGTACCAAGAAATCTGAAGCAACCCAATCTTATTAATGATTGGTTTGGGCTATTCTGAATTGAATCAAATAAAAGAAATAGTGAGAATTCATTCTGGGCATCAGAACTATGAAAGTAAGAAATCGGAAATCTTGGTATCCAAAGGTTCCTAAGAGACACTCCATTTTGGTTACTAAGGTTGAAGAAAGGATTCTAAAAAAGATTATAAAGACTCCCTAATTATTTTACACTATAACTTTCTTAATATTGAGGTAGTGTCTACTAACTCTGTCTGCGATGAAATTAGATTAGATAGGCTGATGGTAAATTCATTTAATAATTGTGGGTGGAAAGAACTGAAAATACTTTGTATCCAGACTTACTAGAGGCTCTTAGTGCTGCTCATAAATTTAATAAGAATGGTTGAATGGCTCTTCTTTTTTTTCTTATATCTTCTATTTTCTTTCATTATATTCTATTTTTATTTTCTTTCTATTTGTCTATTTTCTTTGATTTTTTATTATTCTATTTTCTTATTTTTCCAATTCTTTCTATTTCAATAGGATTCTATTGAATAAGAAATATAGGAACTTTTTATGAGTGGATTCATGAAATTGTTTCATAAAGAGCCGTAAGTAAGAATCCTATTTTGACTCTGCACCATTGATTCCACTATGATTATGAATCAATAATGGAATAATTCCTTCATTTCATAGAGATAGGGGACATCATTCACATGGATATAGTAAGTCTCGCTTGGGCTGCTTTAATGGTAGTGTTTACATTTTCTCTTTCGCTTGTAGTATGGGGAAGGAGTGGGCTTTAGAGCTAGGAATATTACGAATTTAGTACTTTACTTAAAAATCTACTTGTATCAATTGTGATTGTTTTGCGAAAGCTTAAAAAAAAACTTGACTTGCTTTAGTTTATCTATATCTATATATTATTTATTCTATATATTAGTAGTATTAGATTTCTATTTTCTATTGAATCCTCTATTTCATATTTTTCTTTTATTATTCTATTTCTAGAATATATTATATGGTATTTATATGGTATATCCCCGTACTAATCTTCCTACATTAATTATTTCGATGGGCCCCCGGATCCATATTCATAAGCATAATAAGAGATAGAAAAAATAAGGAATTCAAGCAGTTGGGCTTGCAATTCTTTTGGATTGATCGAAATGCATACAAATGGGTGTAAAGAAAAAATAGAAGATTCGAGTGC